TGAAAATGGGTTTATATGGATCCTGGGGGGTTGAAAGCACACATCAAAATGACATTGACATAAATTGACAAGGTAATATTTCCATTTTTTCATCAGAAGAGGCGTATCCTTTGAGACAAAAATGGATTTTCCTTGATATCTAAGATAATGTATGAAAGGATCCTTGAGCAAGCATAGGCTGTCCCCCCAATCCTTAGTAAAGACTTCTACAAAATGTTCTATTTTTCCATAGAAATATATTCGCTCAAGAAAGACCTGAGAAAATGTTAATCGGAAATGAAAGGATTGATTACAAAGAAAAAAGAAAACGGACTCGTATTCATATACATGAGAATTATATAAGAACAAGAAGAATCTTGGAGTCTTTTTTGCAAAAAAAGAAATAGATTTCTTTGGAATAATACGACTGTTCAAATTCCAATACTCGTGAAGAAAGAGTCGTAATAAATGCAAAGAGGAGGGATCTTTCACCCAATAGCGAAGGATTTGAACCAATTTTTCTAGATGGATGGGGTAGGGTATTAGTCCATTTGACACATAATTTAAATGTGGAAATTTGCCCTCTAAAAAAGGAAATATTGAATGAATTGATCGTAAATTATGAGATTTTACTATTTCTGATCTTTCTAAAGAGGATACTAATCGTAAGGAAAATGGAATTTCCACAATAACTGCAAATCCCTCCGATATCATTTGAAAATACAAATTTTTGTTATACCTAAAAAATGTATTTTGGTTAGAATCATTAGCGGAAATACTCAAATGATTCTGTTGATACATTCGAGTAATTAAACGCTTTACGATTAGTAAACTATATTTATTGTCATAACCCACATTTTCTAACAAAATGGATCTATTTAAGTCACGATCATGAGCAAATGTATAAATATACTCCCGAAAAATAAGTGGGTATAGGAAGTTATTTTTTCGAGATCTATCTATTTCTAAATTTCTTTGAGATTTCTCTATTTTCATTTTTAATTCGATTTGATTGAAGCAAAGATAGGGGGTTTATTGGGTTATTAAATGATACATAGTGCGATACCATAAAAACAAAATAGTATAATATAAAAAGAATAGATACCTCGGAAATAGTTAAACTCACCAGCGGACCCTCTAATCCTCTCTTTTTTTCATCTAATTGGTTTATGTTCCTTTCTAATTGGTTTATGTTCATTATAGGGTAATAGGTGACTAGAAATCCTTTACTTTTTCAAGTCAATCACTCTTTTTTGATTTTGGAAAAAAAATTGCTTTATCAATATACTTTTTCTTCTACACATTCAATTTCCCTTCATAGTGGAGAATAGCTAATAGTTAGGACTCATTAAAAAAATCGAAAATACACTCAAGAAAAAGCTTTTCCCGCACCAGGCACTAATCTATTTTTAACGTCTAATTAGATCGGAAAATCATTCAAATTAAGAACGGGAGCTCGTTGCTTTTTTATTTACCTATAATTGGAGCCGCAGAGCTCTGTCCATTTATTAACTCGACCAAATCCCAACTTTGAATTTGAATTGATTTGTTTTTATGTTATGCACCAAGAATTCAAACAAAGTTTGTTTGGAGCGGATCCGGTAAGAATCAAATATTCTCTGAATTCTCCATTGATACGACATGCTGTTTTTTCCATTCATTCCTTTCAGGATCAGTCGTGGTCTTACAAATAATACCGCTGGTATGGACGAATCTCTTTCTTCGTACAAATGTGTAAAAGCTGTTAGCCGCACTTAAAAGCCGAGTACTCTACCATTGAGTTAGCAACCCCAATCCCAAATATAAATAAAATAATTAGGATAAAATAATTAGGTTATGTAGATAGAATCAAAATCAAAAATCAAAAGAAATCAAAAAGAATTAATAAAAAGATTGAATCGTACGACACAATCAAAACATTAAACTAACAAGAAATGAACACGAAATGAAATAGAAAAATTTATAAAATTTCGAATTGATTCGGATAAAAAAATAGATAAAGTTAAATAAAGTCAAAATTGATAGATTATCTCTTGTTTCTTATGCTATCTATTCTTCTATTTACTATTTAAAATTGAAAAAAAAAAAAAAAAAGACTTTTATATCACAGCAAATCCAATAAACCTATCATTTCAAAATCTAATAAACCTATCATTTCATTGGAATGAAAAACCAAACCGCTGGAATAGATATAAATCAATCTACAGATAAGATCTAATTACCCAGATCGGATTATATTTATTTGATACACTGTTGTCAATATGGTGTTAATAAAAAAATATCCAATGAAAAAAACAAAAGAATTAATTCAAATTAACCCCTTATTTTATTGAATCATATAAATATTTTTTGATTTCCAATATAAATATTAGCAAACCAATAAGATAAGACAAGATAAGACGAAGAAATAAGTAGTTCTCTTCGAATCTTCATCTTCAAGTGGCTCGATAGGACCGAGTCATCAATCTCACACTTCTTCAAGTACGGAAGATATTAGGTTGTTCAAAAAAACAATCTTTATTTTAATATCTATAATTTTGATATAGAAAAGAATATAGGCTCTGGGACGGAAGGATTCGAACCTCCGAATGGCGGGATCAAAACCCGTTGCCTTACCGCTTGGCCACGCCCCATTTCTATATTTGATTCAAAACTAATAAAACTAATATTGGTATTGGTTCTTTGTCAATTCCTACCCCCCAAAATATCTATGAACTAGATTAGCTTGTTATTCGTATTTTGATATGTGTAGATATAGAATTAAACTGAATTTATTGATCATAATATAGAATTCCATTAAGATATTGTATGAAAATATGATTTCTTTTATTCTTTTTTTAGCTGATAATTGAAGGATTTTTGATTGGCTGAGTTTAAAGTTTTTTGTCTACCTTAAACTCTATTTTATATTAATTTATATCCATTTTTATATGAATATTAATAACTCAGTCAAAATACAATTATCTTCAAGAACAAAATGTTTGTTATGCTTAATATTTTAAATTTGATTTGTATCTGTCTTAATTTTGCCCTTTATTCAAGCAGTTTTTTCTTCACAAAATTGCCTGAAGCCTACGCTTTTTTGAATCCAATCGTAGATATTATGCCAGTAATCCCTCTGTTCTTTTTTCTATTAGCCTTTGTTTGGCAAGCTGCTGTAAGTTTTCGATGAAATTTTGAATACTATCCTAGAATAATTAATAATTCATGAGTTATTCAAGAGAAAAAATTCTACTAATTGATAAGATCAGATAAGTCTTCTAGTTCTTTCTAGTTCTTTATAGTCTAGGCCCTTGATTCAAACATTGAAGTTATTGTATAAACGTGAAAAATCTGGATTACCTACCCCATCTCCTCATTCTGAACTTTTTTCCATTCTATTAAAAGAAACCTATTCGGTTAGATCCACCCGAAATATGGAATTTTCGGTATAAAAGCAAATTTTTGGCACACAAGACTCGACTCTTATTACATCTTATTACAAATGAATTTAGAAAAATGCTTTTCTATTTCGAAAAAGTTCTAGAAACCACTTCATTTCTTGGTGTCAAAATGGGATATATGGTATAAATATAGAGAATCTATTTTCTTTTTTTCCAAACAAAAAAAAAGATCTTGGAGATTGTCTAATGCTTACTCTCAAACTCTTTGTTTACACAGTAGTAATATTCTTTGTTTCCCTTTTCATCTTTGGATTTTTATCTAATGATCCAGGGCGTAATCCTGGACGTGAAGAATAAAAAAAAAAATAAGGCTTTTTCCTTGCTTGATTTTTATTAAATGTTCTTAGAATTTTATCTATTCTACATCTTTAACTATTATATATAAAATAAAAAAAAAATAAATAAAGAAAAAGATTTGAAAAAAAATACGAAGTCATCAACGGAACCGGAAAGAGAGGGATTCGAACCCTCGGTACGAATAACTCGTACAACGGATTAGCAATCCGACGCTTTAGTCCACTCAGCCATCTCTCCCAATTGAGAAAAGATAATTACTATCTTACATTACACAACAATACACAACAAGTAGGGCTTGAAAAAAAAGTCCTTCTTCATATACTTTTTTTTTTTTTTATCTTTTTTATTACTATATTATTAGTATAATACTTCTTATATTACTCTTAATATATTAGTATTCTAATTAGTATTATAGTAATTTACTATTTAATTACTATTCTATACTATTCTATATTTAATTATTATTCTATTAATTATTCTAATTATTAAGATTAGAATTATATATATATATATATTTTTAATCTATTCTTTTTTTTTTCATTTCGTCCGAAAAGTCTTTTTTTATTTCCACGTCCTGGCCCGTGTCACGGGCCATTTTTTATTTTTTGTTGCAACAAATTAGATAAGATAAAAAAAGTTATTTTATTTGATTCAAAAATACTTGTTATTGGAATTTTTCCATTCTTCTAATATAGAATCAATGCAACGAGTCTTCTTTTCCTAATCCTCATTAGGTTGCATGAGGAAATACAATACATCAACGCCCTAATTTTCATAATTCTTTTTTTTTTTTTTTTATGACCCTATTGATTCTCTTACTCGACAAAAAGCTTGTTTATATACAATAATCGCAGCATAGCGGGTATAGTTTAGTGGTAAAAGTGCGATTCGTTCTATTAACCCTACTGCAAATAGTTAAGGGATCCGTCGGCGCATATTCCGATCAAAAACTTTATTTCTAAAAAGGATTAAATCCTTTACCTCTCAATGAAAAATTCGAGGAAGAATATATATTCTCGTGATTTGTATTCAAGAGTCAATTATAAATTGAAAAATTGGATTATGAGATTACGAAACATAATTTTTTTTTTTATTGGATTAATACTTCCAATTGAATGAGTATGAGTAAAGGGCCTATGGATAAAGACAAAAAAGTGTATTTCTAATCGTAACTAAATCTTCAATTTTTTGTTTGTTTTGTATAGTCGAGATTGAAGCAAAATAAGTATTAAATGATGACTTTGGTTTACTATAGACATCGACATCTTGTTTTAGCTCGGT